TTTATCTCATTTCATAAATTTGAAACAAAAAATAAATTTTCTCGATGAATGCAAAATAAACATATTTTGCATTATTCCAAATTGACACATTAGTTGTACATAATATCTCAACAATGAAGTTATTTTATTGATTGGGTTCAAAATTGGAGATATATAGTAAATATATTCCATATAGTAATTAATAAAAATTATAAATTAAGAAGTCATAAAGTTATCCAAAATTTTTTAACATGGAATCCATTAGTTTCAACAATCCATTAATTTGAACTAAAAATATGAGATCTGCCCTTACCGAGAAAGATAAAAATTTTTTATTGTAAAGGTCGATGGGGAAAATCAGACTCCCCACCACAAAAATCTTAGTGAAAATATACTACAAAGAAATAAAAAATCTTGTATTTTTTTCTTTATTCTTTTTTTATTCAGAAAACAGAAGAATTCTTTTTTTAGACATCTTATAAGATTGAAACCTGGTCTATTTCATATTGATTAGAATAGGGACTGCCAATTTGGAATTTTATATTAACAAATTATGGAGCCAATTTTTTGAGTCAAATCCATTCCGATTATTCCAATATTTTAGGACTTAGTTGTTTGTCGTACAAAAAAACTTTTTGAATTCCCGGTAGAAAGAGATTTCCCTAATGACAAAGCTTTTAATGCCGCCCAATATCCTTTCCTTTTCCAAATATTTTTGCGAATGCGCTTTTTTGATATAGAAGTACGTTTTTTTGGAACTGCCATTTTAAAATCATTGTTATAGTTGGATGTGAAAGACATCTATTGTTCAAAACATTCATTCAAAACAAATTATTATTTCTTATTCATTATCTATTTTTTCTATAAATAATATTTGTCTATAAACAAAATTCTCTTCATCAAAAAGAAATATAGATATGTGAAAGATCCGTCAAAATTGGATCAAAAATGACTCAAAATAACAAAATTGGGATTCCATACAATATTCGTAAAACCCAAAATTTTGGGTTTAGAACTCTTAGTTCTCGTTCTTTATCTCTCAAATTTATATCTTTAGAATCTGCTAGGTCATAGAAATCCAACTTAATGATTTAATAAAATAAAGAAAGAACCTAAAAGACCTTGATTTTCATCATTCTAGACTTTATTTACATGTAATAAAATACCTCAAAGGATTGTAAACTTTTGCCTAATAAAAAACTGGAGTCTTTTTTTAGTCAAACTCGAGAAAAGAATACACCTAAATTCAATTTTAAAATTCGAATGAGATTACTAAAAAATCTGTTAAAGGATACGTGGTTTGATAAAAAAATATCTCAGTCGTTTTTTACCCTTTATCGATAAAAAAGTTCATTTTAGATCTATAATATTATAACGTTTACTAAGAAATCGTTTTGATTGAAATGGAAAACAATCAATCCCATAATGAATTAGTTAATGAGTTGAAAGAAACTAACTAAAAGCAAGAGTTTTTATTTCATTAGACCGATGACCTTAGTTAATCCTATAATTAATATCAACATCAAGTACTCTTTTAGCGTAATTTTTTATCCTTGCTCTATGAATATAAATTATTATTACGATAATTTATCGTAATAATAATTTATATTTGCATTTTCCTGTTATAAGTATTCTTTTTTATATCTAACTTGGTCATCTCATTTGACCAATTGTAACTTCTTGTTTTGAATATTTGAACGATTTTGAAAAGACTCAGAATAAATAGTAATCTAAAATTATTAAATAAGTTAGTGCATATCTTGATTTTTTATTGACTTTTTTCGAACGAGGTAAGATCCGGTGAATCGTAAACAATTAATTAAGAATAAAAAACTTTTTTTATGGAACAGACATACCAATATGCGTGGATAATACCTTTCCTTCCACTTCCAGTTCCTATGTTAATAGGGTTGGGACTTCTTCTTTTTCCGACGGCAACAAAAAGTCTTCGTCGTATGTGGTCTTTTCAGAGCATTTTATTGTTAAGTATAGTCATGATTTTTTCCATGAATCTGTCTATTCAGCAAATAAATAGCAGTTATGTCTATCAATATGTATGGTCTTGGATTATCAATAATGATTTTTCTTTAGAATTCGGATACTTGATCGACCCACTTACTTCTATTATGTCAATATTAATCACTACTGTTGGAATTATGGTTCTTATTTATAGTGATAATTATATGTCTCATGATCACGGATATTTGAGATTTTTTGCTTATATGAGTTTTTTCAGTACTTCCATGTTGGGATTAGTTACTAGTTCAAATTTGATACAAATTTATATTTTTTGGGAATTAGTTGGAATGTGTTCGTATCTATTAATAGGATTTTGGTTCACACGACCTGTTGCAGCAAAGGCTTGTCAAAAGGCGTTTGTAACTAATCGTGTTGGCGATTTTGGTTTATTATTAGGCATTTTAGGGTTTTATTGGATAACGGGGAGTTTCGAATTTCGTGATTTATTCCACATATTAAATAACTTGATTTCTAATAATGAGGTCAATTTTTTATTTGTTAC